CTTAATTTCCCTGGGATTGTAGTTCAATTGGTTAGAGCACCGCCCTGTCAAGGCGGAAGCTACGGGTTCGAGCCCCGTCAGTCCCGACGAATCCAATAAATCCATCAATTAACAATTAAACTCTCTTTTTTTTCTTTCCTTTTGCATTTATTATCATCAAACAAAAAGTATCGATTGGTGGTATAAAGATATATTTGGATTAGTACAATTGTTGGTAGCATTATATTCAGAATTCCAAGACATATCGGCTTTTTTTTTTCGATTGTTCATAATGGAATATGTACAGAGAATATCGCAGGGTTCTTGGTAGCACATACACAAATGGAATTCATTTATTATAATGACCAAAATTCAAAATAAAGGGAATCGAATTCCCCCCATGAGCTATGTTTCCAAATGAAATTATCTCTGTTTCTGCTTATGATTTTGGGTAACCTCAATTAGTAAATTTACTAATTTAAATTTGAAAAATCTATTTCATTCAAATTGCACACTGAATTATATATATATATGTGTCCTAGTCCTAATATAATAATCTGAGGAAAGAGGATAAAAGAAAGATAAAGATCGTCCCACAATCACACCTTTCTTCGAGAAGGAATGAATTTAGTGAAGAAATGCATAAAGTTTCGTCCCTATTTATTATATTTTCGGAGTCTCATCGACATCAAAAACGCTACTATAATGGTAAAATATTAGATACTTTCGACTCGGACTCATTTTTCTCTTTGTCTTCAAAGAAAATTAGATCATTATAAAAAATAAAAAAAGAGTTTAGAACTGAACTTCTTTCTTTTTCCATTTCACCTCTATTGTTTATTTTGGTTTGTGGCTAATGGAAGTGGAAGGGTCGTTCGAGAAGTATCATCTCATCGGATAATGATACACGAAAGGCGTAGGATAGTTTATCGAAAAGAAAAAACGGAACAGTAAATAAAAAATAAATGATTGGATCAAGAATCCCATTTTTCATTTGATTCGGTGTGGATAAAAGATCTTTTTATGGTATACTATTCAATTCTCGACGATGAATTTATTTGATAGCTCAACTATTGTTATTTATGATATTGATTTGATTCAATACCATCGAGAGGGAGTTCATCCATTGAATTGACAGGTAAAAGATTTATCATCTCTATGGGATTAAATCCCGAGTTATTGTGAAATTAAAATAAAAAAAAACGATTAGATTATGGAAGTAAATATTCTTGCATTTATTGCTACTGCATTGTTCGTTCTCGTGCCTACTGCTTTTCTACTTATCATTTACGTAAAAACAGTCAGCCAAAATCAAAGTAAAAATGATTAATAAATTTGACCTAAACTTGACTTCTGACGAAAAGGATTCAAATTCCGCGTCTTAAATGAAATGCGCGGACTAGAATCGTCAGTATTCTATGCGATCCGATAGTATATGGTAGAAAGAAATATATGAATCTTTCTTTCTACCATACCTTTCTCGTAGTTTTCTTGTAGTGTAAAAAAAGTTCTACAGTGTATAAAATACTGTAGTAAAGTTGTACTCTAATAATAATACAAACTTAATCTACAATACTACAATAGGATGGATCTTCCTATATATAGATATCAATTCCATATATGGAATGTATCTAATTCTATTTCTTTGCTACATCTATTTGTTCCAATTGAAAGAAAATTTTGTTCTAATTCTTACTATTTCTTTGTCTTTCGTATTTTTTTCAATATGAATCTCCATATCTATCGAAAAAGTAAGATCAATGAAGGAAGTTTTATTAAAAAAATCAAGTCGTTTTTTTTAGTTTAGCATTTTAAAGAGGTAAAAGAGGTAATTAATTGAGTCACTAACAGGAGTTCTGGAGTTCTATGGGAATCCAATTTCAAAAATAAGAAAACAAGCGGTAAATGGCCAATATGAAACTCTCCTAAGGCAAAATACATAGTTTTTTGTTAGACAATTTATATTGTTTCTCAGAACAAGTGTCTAGACACTTACCGGAACGGTTCCTTCTTTGAACAGTAAAACAAATAAAAATGAGATCTTCCTCATTGTCTATCTATAATTCTATGAAGAGCCTATCGTTGAAATCAAAAATTTAGAAAGAATTAGTGGGAATGATTGAAAGAGTATTATTTATATAATACATTAATTCCACTCGAATCCAATGGACTTTCAAAATAAATATATTTTTATTTAAAATCGTTAAAAAAAACTTTTCAGAATGATCTATAAAACAATTGATAGAGTTTTTTTCCTCGACTCAATTAAAAAATAGTACCTCTAGAGTCCACTTCTTCCCCATACTACGAGTGAAAGAGAAAATGTAAAGACTACCATTAAAGCAGCCCAAGCGAGACTTACTATATCCATGTGAATTATGTCCCCTATTTCTATGAATATGAAGGAATTATTCTATTATTACTCACTAATAATAGTGGAATCAATGGTGCAGAGTCAAAAATATATTCTGACCCAACACTATTGATGAATCAATCAACGAAATAGATTTGTATTTATAAA